GCAAACGGTATTCACAATATGAATTTCGACGAAACAAGTTTAATCATTAGTAAAGCCGAAGTCAATGAGGGGACTACTGCGAAAAAATTCAAACCTCGAGCTAAGGGACAGAGTTATCCGATAAAAAGATCCACTTGTCATATCACTATCGTATTGAGGGATATATCATTAAACGAAAAATATGAAGAATATATCAGAAAACCTATGTATAGTAGGGAGGTATTATGGGACAAAAAATAAATCCATTAGGTTTCCGACTTGGTACAACCCAAACCCATCACTCTATTTGGTTTGAAGAACGAAAAGATTATTCTGAAGGCCTACAAGAAGATCACAAAATACGAGAACACATTAAAAATTATATAGAAAAGAAGAGAATCTCCTCCGTTACGGATGTAATTTCACGAATACAGATTGACAAAAGAATCGATGTGGTTAAAGTCATAATCTATATGGGATTCTCAAACTTATTAACAGAGGATGAACCGCCCAAAACCAAAATCAAAGAATTACAGGTAAGTTTAAAAAAAGCCATTCACTTCATTCACAACCGAAAACTGAATATTGCTGTTAGAAAAATGAAAAACCCTTACGGAGACCCTACTATTCTTGGAGAATTTATAGCCGACCAATTAAAGAAGAGAGTTTCATTTCGCAAAGCAATGAAAAAGGCTGTTCAATTAGTCGAAAAAGCATATAAAAAGGGAATTCAAGTACAAATTTCCGGATGTATTGGCGGAAAAGCACAAGAAATGGCACGCGTCGAATGGCTTAGAAAGGGTCGAGTCCCTCTCCAAACCGTTACCGCTAAAATCGATTTTGGTTCCACTCAAGTTCTAACTATCCATGGGGTATTGGGTATAAAAGTTTGGATCTTTTGAGACGGTAAATCCTACTATCCAATGCTAGAACAAAAAATGAAAAATTCTTTCGTTCGTTTTTTGTTCAACCAAAAAAAGGAACAATTCTAGAGGGTTGCATAAGAATTCGAAAAAGGATAGAATTGATATGTTGAGTCCAAAAAAAACAAAATTCCGTAAACAACATAGAGGAAGAATGAAAGGAAGATCTTCTGGAGGCAGTCGTATTTCTTTCGGTAAATATGCTCTTCAAGCACTTGAACCCGCTTGGCTCACCTCTCGACAAATAGAAGCAGGGCGGCGAGCAATGACACGAAATGTACGTCGCGGTGGAAAAATATGGGTGCGTATTTTTCCAGACAAACCCGTTACAGTCAAACCTACACAAACGCGTATGGGGTCGGGTAAAGGATCTCCCGAATATTGGGTAGCTGTGGTTAAACCGGGTAGAATACTTTATGAAATGGGCGGAGTAGCGGAAAATATAGCTAGAAAGGCTATTGAAATAGCTGCATCAAAAATGCCTATACGGACTCAATTCATTATTTCGAAATAGGAATGTAGAACCAAAATAAGTAAGGAAGCCTTGGGGATAAAAAAAAAGAATTGCAGTTTTTTTGGACAAAAAAGATTTCTTTTTTTTTACTTCGTGCTTTGCGTCGAAAGAGCAGGCTAAACAAAAAAACAAAAAAACGATATGATTCAATCTCAGACCCTTTTGAATGTAGCGGACAACAGCGGTGCCCGGAAATTGATGTGTATTCGAATCGTAGGAGCTAGTAATCCACGATATGCTCATATTGGCGACACTATTGTTGCTGTGATTAAGGAAGCAAAGCCAACTTCGGCTCTAAAACGATCAGAAGTGATCAAAGCTTTAATTGTACGGACTTGTAAAGAATTCAAACGTGATGATGGTATAATACTACGATATGATGACAATGCTGCAATTGTCATTAATAAAGACAACAATCCAGTAGGAACTCGCATTTTTGGTGCGCTCACCGAAGAATTAGAAGATACAAAGTTCAGCAAAATTCTTTCAATAGCGTCTGAAATAATATAAGAAGTCTTTTCAAAGGAAACTGTGATCTAGTATTTGAATGAAATCCATTTATCAGTATGGGAGATTATGTCTCAGGTATATACCTTTAAGAATTCATAAATCAAAATACATGTTGATTATAAAAAATTTGAAGGCAACAATTTAGTTTATCATGGGTAAGGACACTCTTTCTGACATATTAACCTCTATAAGAAATGCCGATATGGCTAAAAAAGAGACCGTTCGAATAACATGTACTAAAATCGCCCAAAACATTGTGAAAATACTGTTACGAGAGGGTTTTATCAAAAATACGAGGACACATCGGGAAAGCGACAAATCCTTTTTGATTTTAACCCTACGCCATAGAAGGAATAGGAAGGGTCCGTATAGAACTTTTTTCAATTTTAAACGGGTCAGTCGACCCGGTCTACGAATCTATTCTAACTATCAAAAAATTCCTAGGATTTTGGGCGGAATGGGGATTGCAATTCTTTCTACTTCTAAGGGTATTATGACAGACCGAGAGGCTCGACTAAAAAGAATGGGTGGAGAAATCTTGTTATATGTATGGTAATTGTAATCTTTATGCCACCAGAACTCGTCCTACAATAAAAGACACCAAAGGCAAAATCATCATCAGAGCTGATTATAAGAATCAGCAGAAACAGCAAGGGAAGCTATTACTTTTAATAAAAAAAAGATATGAAAGAAAACTTTTCGATGAAAATCATAATAGATCGGCTTGCGGAAACAGACCAGTCAAGTATTAAGAAAAATCTTTCTGATTCTCGAAAGAAAACTTTTCTTTGCAAATCGTAATCGATTTTTTTCGTCATTTGGGTGAATTCAAGCAAAAAAAAGACTTCTTCTATTCTATATTCTATAAAGGATAGGGTAGGAATTTGGTGAAGGTGTTTGAAGGTATTGGCGATCTCACAAACAAAATGGAAAATTTGAATTGGAGGTTTTGACTTTCAAAAAGGAAAGGATGGAATTCTAATGTAACAGGATTCCAGTCGCGACTCCAAAGAACACTAGTTTCTTCCAAGCAAATAGATTCAAGGTTAAGCAATAAAAAATATGAAATTAAAAGTCTCTGTTCGTAAAATTTGTACAAGGTGTCGGCTGATCCGTAGGAAAGGGCGAATTCGAGTCATTTGTTCCAATCCACGACATAAACAAAGACAGCGATAACCTTTTTTCTAAAAAAAAAGAATTTTAGAAAGTAAAAAAATAGAATAAAAACAAACAAAAAATCTATTTTCAAATCAACATGGATATTTCCATATCTCTCTAACTTATCTTTAGAAATATGATAAAATATGGCAAAAACTTTACGAAGATATAGTTCGAATAGGAATAGACGCACTCGTTTGCGTAAAAGTATACGGAAAATACCCAAAGGAATTATTCACGTTCAAGCAAGTTTTAACAATACGATTGTATCTGTTACTGATGTATCAGGCCGAGTGGTTACTTCGGCCTCTGCTGGCGCTTGTGGATTCAAGGGTAAAAGAAGGGGGACGCCGTTTGCGGCCCAAACAACAACCGAAAATGCTATTCGCACAGTAGTGGATCAAGGTATGCACCGAGCTGTTGTCTTGGTAAAAGGTGTTGGTCGTGGAAGGGATGCAGCATTACGAGCTATTTTTAGAAGTGGCGTCCGATTGCATTTTTTACGAGACCGAACACCATTACCACACAACGGGTGTAGGCCTCCTAAAAAACGACGTACGTAGAAAAAAAATGGAACACCAAAAAGGAGAAAACTATTCATCAAGAAAACAAATAAAATTCTTGGATGGAGAAATCTTGTTATATGTATGGTAATTGTAATCTTTATGCCACCAGAACTCGTCCTACAATAAAAGACACCAAAGGCAAAATCATCATCAGAGCTGATTATAAGAATCAGCAGAAACAGCAAGGGAAGCTATTACTTTTAATAAAAAAAAGATATGAAAGAAAACTTTTCGATGAAAATCATAATAGATCGGCTTGCGGAAACAGACCAGTCAAGTATTAAGAAAAATCTTTCTGATTCTCGAAAGAAAACTTTTCTTTGCAAATCGTAATCGATTTTTTTCGTCATTTGGGTGAATTCAAGCAAAAAAAAGACTTCTTCTATTCTATATTCTATAAAGGATAGGGTAGGAATTTGGTGAAGGTGTTTGAAGGTATTGGCGATCTCACAAACAAAATGGAAAATTTGAATTGGAGGTTTTGACTTTCAAAAAGGATGGAATTCTAATGTAACAGGATTCCAGTCGCGACTCCAAAGAATACTCTTTTCTTCCAAGTTTCAAATAGAGATGGATATTTCCATATCACTTTAATTTCATTTGAGAATAGAAGAGGAGATATGAATCAAAAAGATAAAAGCTTCCCGCAATGGGAATTTTTGGCCTACAACGTAGTGAAAAAGAATCTTGTGTGTGGGAGGTTTGCCCTTGGTCCCCTGAAAAAGGGGCAAGGACAGTTAATAAGCAGTACCTTAAGAAGGACTTTATTTAACGCAATTGAATGCACATGTTTTACACATGTTAAATTCCGACATTCACGTGCAACGAACGTGTTGCAGAACATATATGGGGTTAAAGAATCAATATCTGAAATTTTAGATAATTTAAATCAAATTAAATTAAAAATAAAATTCAGATCAGATTTGGGTGATTTGCAGGGACCTCTTTATGCTAGTATCGATCTCCAGGGACCGCGAAGCGTAAGGGCTAAGGACATAAAATGTCCACCTGGTATCGTAATCCTTAATAAAACACAAGTAATAGCGACCATAACGGAAAACGTTCGCTTTTTTGCTGAATTAACTATTGAAACGAATTCAGCCGATTCTCTACCACCGAGACGACTAGAAACTCGATTTCCCCCTGAGGATGGATACGCGATAGATGCCGTCTTCACACCCGTTCAAAAGTTTAGCGAGAGTATTCACCTCCAAGATTTTGAAAATGAGAATCTTCAAACGGAAATGCTTTTTCTGGAAATCTCTACAGATGGTAGGGTGACTCCTTATGATGCACTTCTCAAAGCTTCCGAAAAAGTGATTACTCTTTTTCTTTCCTTTTATGCTGGAG